GAAAGAACCAGCGAAAGGGGATTCTATAGTTGAGTCAAATCATTTAACGAGAAGAATCCCTCCCTAGTCCGCCGCTCATTGGGTGTCTTGTTGGCTATCTTTCGTAGCCCTTAATTGAATATTAATAGAAGGGGTGAGACTTCAAACTATTTAATAGTTAGCCACTCGGGACAGAGATTTGGCTTAGTGAAAATAGAACTAGAACCAAAGTCGTCCTCTTTCTTCAGGATCTCCCTTTAAAGGATGGATTAGCGCTTGCACTGAGGAAGAGACACTATCACTCTTACGCCTCGGAGCGGAAGAAATATCATAGGAGAAGAATGGTTACGTCCAAAAACTTGATGAAGCGGGTCGTAAACCATCCTTTGAGCAGAGAAGCGAAAGCCGCTCACAAATGCTAAATTGGGGAGCAGAAGCGGCGGAATCATCAACTACGAATTGCATGTCTTAAGAAGCAAATGCACTGAGTGACGTTTCCACAGCTGCTGCAGCTTGATTTGATGTTTCGGTAGCGCCTTACCCCATTCCTTCTCTTTTCTTTAGCTCATAGAACATATCTTTGTCCCACGTTGAGAAGAAGAACTGCTTTAGCTACTTGTTAGAGGAAGGAAAAGTAGCTAACTAACTATTTGGTAATATGCCTGAGTAAGTTGACTCTGCTCTACCTACGGCAGTGAAGGGGATCTCGGGGTAGATACCCGAACGTGTTAGAGGAGTTCATTGCTTGCAAAATCGGCTTCTTCTTCCTGGCTTTCTTTTTTTGACTTTGATTCTATTACCGCAGGAGTGGTACGCGGACAACCTTCCTTCTTGCCTTATCGCCTTAGTAGGGCCAAAGCCTCACCTTTGACTACTTGCTTCGTGTCGATCTAAGCCGGATTCCCCCTTTCCTACTGTAGAAGCGTAGGGGACAAATCCACTATTGAAAGACTGAAGGAATTCAATACGACGGAGATGTCAATAAATTTCATTGCCTTAACTTAATAAGACCCCGCTCCGGCAGACTTTCATTAACAGACAGGCAGAAGAGGACTCTGGAAGGAAGGTGTAACGGTAGGTGCCTTACCTTACTTTGGGGTTTAAATAGGTGTACTAGAGAGGTCGTTGAAGCTAAGGCCCAGGCTAAGCAAGCAGGATCCGGGCTCATTCTCGGGACTTCGTTTAGCTCTCTCCCTTTGCCTTAGTGCTAGGCGCGGGTGAACGAGCGAGAGTCTGTGAGCGCTCCTGCGTGTAAGCATGGACGATCAGTCATCTAGGGCTGATTGCGAAGAAGCAGCCTACCGTAACCGTAAATGATCTATTCTCCTTCCTACTCCCTTATTTGACTCGTCTTAGGAGAGGATTGCGAACGCTTTTGCTCAGCGCTTGTCTTTCCGCACCAAAACGGAAGATCTATCTTGCTCGGGATGCTTACGTGCTTCCGCACCATCCCTGACTTTCTTGCTTTTTCATTCATTAAACTTGTCCTTCCGCGCTCCCTTATCAACGTACTTTCGAGTTTGAGCCTATCTCTCCCTTGTCGAATCGGCCCCGGTCCGAAAGGGAATGGCCCATGCTCTATATAGCATAAGATAGATTGATGAATGAATAGGGCCAAGTCTACCTCGATCCCTTTGAATTTGAGGGGGGTGATTTTATGATCGGAAATCTTGAATACTACGAGCTACTGAAACCAATTAAGGTGACTTCCCTAGCCTTGTTCCCTATGGGCTGCTGCTCTTTCTTTGTTTGCTGCTATTCTAGTAAAGAAAGGTGCGCCGATATCAATCATGAGATAAGGAAGCCTCTATGGTATAAAGCCTTTCTGCCGAGTGAATCTCCTTTCGTAACCAGTGTGAGAGTAGAACGGCCTTTCGAAAGATAATAAGACGTATTGAGAGGGGCTGCACCTTGTGTGTTATCATTGTGGTTGTTACGGCCATAAGGAGGAGAATTTCTCGTATGGCGCCATAGCGGATTCATTTCGTTTTTATGTTTAGGTGGAGTACGAGCGGAAGTTTGAGTAGCTGGACTTCTTGTAAGGGAGCGGGAGCCAGCCCCCAATCCAGTGGTTCAGATTTCTGCCCTTTCCCCTATTACTCACTTAATAAGAATTTCCGTTCTAAGGCTTCAGAACAGGCGGCTCCGGCACTTGAAAGCTATGGCCACTTACAACATTGGTACAAACCTAGCCTAACTTGCACTTTCGATGGGATTTGAAATCAACCGAAGAGGGATTGAAGACTTTAGGTGCAAAAAGCACTCCAGCATTTAAAGAAGGCAGGCGCACGCAGGTAGAAGGCAGAAGCAATGGCGCCGAAGAAGGGTCTTGGAAGGGGGAGTCTTCTCCTGATGACCAACCGGAAAGAGATACTATACTGGCGTACAATAGGAATCTGCCTGCGCTGCGGAACGAAGAAGACTAGAGGAATACGGAATAGGAGGAAGGCAGGGAAAGGGCAGGCGTAGGCAGTAGGTATTGTTTGGTCCAGTGTACCGCTAGCAAGCTTTCAAGCTTGACTTCAGGTAGATATTTTCATTGAGAATGAGAAGCTTGCAGTGATAGGATGACAACCGACTGTCTCATTTAAAAAGAGAAATCCTTTTCTTGACCTCTCTATTGAATTCAACTCTTAAGCTTAAGCCAATCGTTTAGTAATGGATTCAATATGCTGTGGATGGAGTCCAAGTACAGTCTTTGATCACGTAGAGATGGTTTTCATACTTCTCTTCTTGCCAGCTTTACGATTTCAAAGTTGTAGGTCTTGTCACATGAAATCTTTTTTTCCAATATGAGTCAAGTCCGAGAAATACGAGAATTCTTCAAGCGTGCGAGAGCAAAGAAATCCACTATACATTGCTGCCACACTATGAGGTATATTGCTAAGGGTTTCTATTGATGTTGTACATTTGTTCATTCATCCAAGAGTCTACTTTCACTTTAAATGAGCTTAAAAGAAGACCCTCTTACTGTACTGCTGCAATTGAAAAGGCTTTTACTGATTCTTGATAGGCAAGCTCAACTGGTAAAGGGGAATACAGATACACTTCGTACTGGCTCGAGAGCAAGAAAATAAATCGGTAGTCCTACCTTGTATAGAACCCTGCTAGGGAGCTCTCATTAACTCCTTGTTATACCCGTTCTCGGCCCTCAGCCGAGAGGAATGAATTCCGTCTCAAGGCCCATCTCTGACTTAATAGCCTACCTAATTAGCCATATCGGTGCGGAGGCTATATGAAGCTTTTTCGATAGGAACCGTTCTTCTAGTCCAGAGATCCCCCTCTATGGACTAAACAAAAAAGGTTGAGATTAGCCGTTCATTGTCTCGGTTCGGCTCCGACTGGTCTGACTTCGGGAGTTGGGAGAGATCGGAAATCAGCTGCCGTTGGGTTGGATGGAGCTATTTATGGTGAACAGGAATGAGATGAAATGGTTCCGCCTGGTTGTTCAGCACTTGAGTCTAATTCCGTTCCGTCAGGGGTTCTTTCGTTAGTTCGATGCCGATTCGTAACCATTGGTTCCTGGGAAAGAGGGATCACTAGCGGAGGTTGGCTCGCACTTAGATGTTCAATACCCGCCGTGCCCCAACCAAATTCTGGTGAATGATGATTTGAAATAGCCAACTGGAGTAGTAGGCAGAACTGGGTCTCGGTTGAGGGTCGGTTGGATTGGCAGACCACCCTTGTTGGCTCCAGGCCACCCTACTCTGCTGTTAATGCTACTGCCCATAAACTTTGGGGCAGTCTTGGCGCAGATGATCCCACCGAGAATTTCTTTTTTTTTTTCAAATTCAATGAGTTGGAAGCAATTTAAACAATCTTGGAACAAGCCCCGTGGCATGTATGGAACAGACCTCTCTTTCTGGTTATGAAATTGCTTAGGTTCTCAAAGCAAGAGTGATTTGCTGCCCTAACCATTCTCAAGAACAAAGAGAGGAAGATCGAAAGATAGCCTTTCCTTTCTTACTCGAGCCTTTGACTGGAACAAAAAAAAGGCTAGGCCCACTTGCGAAGATCAATGTAATGGATATCTCCCATCTTCACATGAACGTAGACCACGAAACCCTCTTAGACCAACTGAAAGCTCACTTACATCCTTCAGTCTTGGATCTGGTTTCCTCCTTCCTATAAATTCGTATGTTTATCGATGAATTTTGAGAAGTTCCTAACCCGGCAGGCGGCCCTTTTTTCGCAAGTGAATCAGAGCTGGAAAGGGCTAGCCGATGTGGGACTGATGACTTTCCTGGATTGAATTCCTTGCTTGCATCTCTTGTTGGAATGGAACTAGCAGTTAGCTAGAAAAGCAGCTCATGACCCGAGGGAAGGCGCTATACTATAGAAGAAGTCCGACAATAACTTCTCCTTTTTTTTTTTGAAAGCAAGGAAGCAAAGGGTGGAAGTGACTTCAGACGCTTGGGGGAAGAGGACTCTCTACCACTGCTGATTGGATGTTCAAACAGATAACAACAAAAAGAAGAGTGAGGGTTCTATGGGCTTAGGCCTTTTGATGGCTGTCATTTTCTGGGCTATTTGGATGGACTCAGATCCTTTCATGTAGGAGATAGATGGGCTCGGATCCTTTGCATGATTTCATGTGAGGAGCCACCTTTGATGGGCTTTGAATTTGGACAGATCCAGCGGGCCTTCTTGCATGGGCTTGGGCTTGTTTTGATGGGTAGGCTTGTTGTGCTTTGGCCCTTCTGTGGGCTTTCATCGAGGAAAACAGGCTTGATAGGCCCAAGTCTTCATTTGTAGGACTTTGTTGGATGGGCCCAGATCGTCGTGGGCTCAAACCAGCTCTCGTTAAGCCAGAAAACCTTCGCTTGGCCCGGGTTTTAAATAAGAAAGATTTAAATAATATTTATTTTATAAAAACTACATATTATAAAACTGTTAAATCCTTATTTCATTATTAAGAGTTCACGATCTATGGGGTGTTAACCCTCGGAAGACGGCTAAGAATGTCCATTAAAAGGAGCGGAGCAATGGGGTCTTCAAGCACGAATAGAACGATCTAAGGG